ATAATCCTAGCGATTGGCTTTATATGTTTATTCTGATTCGAATGGACATATTCAAATGATTTTCCTCAAATGACTATTCGTCTATTGTAATTTCATGTAAATTGTAAATTAAGGGCACTAAAGTTCTATGGAAAAATGGTGGTTCAATTCACTGTTCTTTTTCGGGGTATTAGAATACAGGTGTGGGCTAAGTAAATCAATAAAAAGTCTTGGTGATCCTATTGAAAATACCAGTGTAAATGAAGAGCCCATTATAATGGATAAAAACACACCCAATGGGAGTGAGAATGACAATTCTAGTTACAGTAATGTTGATCATTTAGTCGACGACGTCAGGTACATTGGGAATTTGATATCTGATGACACTTTTTTAGTTAGGGATAGTAATAGGGCTAGTTACTCAATATATTTTGATATTGAAAAGGAAATTTTTGAGATTGCCATTGACAATAATAACTCTTTTCTAAGTGAACCAGAAAATTCTTTTTCTAGTTATCAGAATAATGATCCTCGCCATGACCGTTACATGTATAATACTAAATATAGTTGGAAAAATCATGTTAATAATTGCATTGACAGTTATCTTCGTTATCAAATCTGTATTGATAGCTCCATTTTAACTAGTAGTGAAAATTACAATGCTGCCAGTTACATTTATAGTTATATTTGTGGCGAAAATAGTAATGAAAACGAGAGTTCCAGTACACGACCTAGTACGGGTGATAGTGATTTAACTATAAGAGAAAGTTCTAATGATTTAGATGTAACTCAAAAATACAGACATTTGTGGGTTCAATGCGAAAATTGTTATGGATTAAATTATAAGAAATTTTTGAAATCAAAAATGAATATTTGTGAACATTGTGGATGTCATTTGAAAATGAGTAGTTCGGATAGAATCGAACTTTTGATTGATCCGGGTACTTGGGAACCTATCGATGAAGACATGGCCTCTCTGGATCCTATTGAATTTCATTCAGAGGAAGAACCTTATAAAGATCGTATTGATTCTTATCAAAGAAAGACAGGATTAACTGAGGCTGTTCAAACAGGTACAGGTAAAATAAATGGTATTCCCGTAGCCATTGGGGTTATGGATTTTCAGTTTATGGGGGGTAGTATGGGATCTGTAGTGGGTGAGAAAATAACACGTTTGATAGAGTATGCTACCAATCAATTTGTACCTCTTATTCTAGTGTGTGCTTCTGGAGGAGCACGCATGCAAGAAGGAAGTTTGAGCTTGATGCAAATGGCTAAAATATCTTCTGCTTTATATGATTATCAATCAAATAAAAAGTTATTCTATGTAGCAATCCTTACATCTCCTACTACGGGTGGGGTGACAGCTAGTTTTGGTATGTTGGGGGATATCATTATTGCCGAACCCGATGCCTACATTGCATTTGCTGGTAAACGAGTAATTGAACAAACATTGAATAAGACAGTACCTGAGGGTTCACAAGTAGCTGAATATTTATTCCAAAAGGGCTTATTTGATCCAATCGTACCACGTAATCCTTTAAAGGGAGTTCTGAGTGAATTATTTCAGCTCCATGCTTTCTTTCCTTTGAATGAAAATTCAAGTAGAAACGTATAAGTCTTAATTTATTATAAAATTACTTCTCCATTATTGTATTAAAAAAATAAGAATAAATAGAACAGACCAATAATAAAAATAACTAAAATAATAATAAATGAAGTGGATTATCATACATCTATTTCATATAGAAAGATGAATAAGCCTATTTACACTTTTGATTTCCATTCGATTTATTATATACTTACTATAATAGATTATATATTAGTATTTTTACTCCCTATTATATTTATTCCTTATTATATCTTAGTCTATATAATATACTCTTCTATTTTATATCTCCGTGTATATATTCAATACTCACGTAAGTATAATTATACTAGTATAATTATATCTGAAGTATAAAATATCTTTATAACAGGTTAAAATCTTAATATAACAATAAATAACAGGTATAAATATTAAATCGAGGTAACCATTCTATGACAACTATCAGCAACTTACCCGCTATTTTTGTGCCTTTAGTGGGCTTAGTATTTCCGGCAATTGCTATGGTTTCTTTATCTCTTCATGTTCAAAAAAACAAGATTTTTTAGATATTGGTTCAATCTTCTTTTTTTTCTATTTTTTTTAAGACTTAGGCTTACTTGGAGCATAACACAAATAGCTATTTAGTAGAATGGGTAGGTTCCTACGAGCAGAAGCTCATATGCATAAATATCATATATGAGTAAATGACTTATAGCTTTTTGAAAATAAATTGGTAAGATTTCTGAAACATAAAGTAAATATATCCACATGTCTGGGGATATATAATCATATACATGTGAAAGGGATGTTATTTTTTAGTTTAACTCTAAGCAATTGATGAATTACTCCTAAAACTTCACATCATAATAGTGCTAGTTGATGAGGGTTACTTCAGAAACAAAAAAATTAAAGTCAAATTTATTGGGGTTATGTTACCTCCCAATTCCAATACAACGCAAGTAGGTCTAGTTATAGTATGAGTTGGCGATCAGACTGGATATGGATAGAACTTATAGCGGGGTCTCGAAAACCGAGTAATTTCTGCTGGGCCTTTATACTTTTTTTAGGTTCATTAGGGTTTTTATTGGTTGGAATTTTTAGTTATTTTGGCAGGTATTTTATACCGTTATTTCCCTCTCAGCAAATCATTTTTTTTCCACAAGGAATCGTGATGTCTTTCTATGGCATTGCAGGTCTTTTTATTAGTTCATATTTGTGGTGCACAATTGCGTGGAATGTGGGTAGCGGTTATGATCGATTCGATATAAAAGAAGGAATCGTGTGTATTTTTCGTTGGGGATTTCCTGGAAAAAATCGGCGGATCCTCCTGCGATTCCCTATGAAAGACATTCAATCCATCAGAATGGAAGTTAAAGAGGTTTTTTTTTCTCGTCCTATACTTTATATCGAAATCAGAGGCCAGGGGTCCATTCCCTTGACTCGTATCGATGAGAATTTTACTCTACGAGAAATTGAACAGAAAGCCGCTGAATTGGCCTATTTCTTGCGTGTACCAATTGAAGTTTTTTGAAAAAAGTGAAAGCTTTCTTAGCAAAAGGTAAAGAAAAAATGATAACTCAAGAATTCCTTTTTTCTATAACAAAACTTAATCTAAGTTTCTGCCAAACTCTGATTAGAACAAAAAAAGGAAACGTAAAATTCTTTCTAAATTCTCTAAATTCAAGGACCAAACACTGTACCGAATCACAAATAAAAAATAGGGATATAGACTCGAGACTTGTAATGTAATAGAACTGATAGAGTCGACGAATGAGCCGAGTTCATTTCAAAATTCACAGACGGGCAAATGGCAAAAAAGAAAGCATTTATTTCCCTTCTATATCTTGCATCTATAGTATTTTTGCCTTGGTGGATCGCTCTCTCATTTACATTTAACAAAAGTATGGAATCTTGGGTTAATAATTGGTGGAATACTAGGCCCTCCGAAATTCTTTTGAATGATATTGAAGAAAAGGATATTATAAAAAAATTCATAGAATTAGAGGAACTATCCCTCTTTGACGAAATGATAAAGGACTACCCGCAAGGGCGTTTAGAAAAGCTTCATGCTGGAGTCGACAAAGAAACGATCCAATTGATCAAGGTGAACAATGAGAGTCGTATACATACGATTTTACATTTCTCAACAACTATCATATATTTCCTTATTCTAAGTCTTTATTCTATTCTAGGTAATGAGGACCTTATTTTTCTTAACTCTTGTCTTCAAGAATTTTTATATAATTTAAGCGACACAATAAAAGCTTTTTCTATTCTTTTATTAACCGATTTATGCATAGGATTCCATTCGCCCCATGGTTGGGAACTAATAATTGGCTCTATCTACAGAGATTTTGGATTTGATCATTATAATCAAATTATATCTGGTGTTGTTTCTACTTTTCCCGTTATTTTAGATACAATTTTTAAATATTTGATTTTTCGTTATTTAAATCGCGTATCTCCGTCACTTGTAGTGATTTATCATTCAATGAATGATTGAAAAATGATCGAATGGTCCAATTATAATGTTTGTTACGTTGTACATAAGTAAAAGAGTCAGAAATGTACTTATTCTTTCTAGCCACCCCCGGGGGAGTCTTTCAATATTCCACCCAAATTATTTCACTAAATAGCAGAATCGTAGATAAGTCACTAGTATAGTTCTTTATCTAATTTTATTGTAGAAATTTTGGGGATCAATGATTGGACCATGCAAACTAGAAATACTTTTTCTTGGATAAAGGAAGATATTATTCGATTCATTTCCGTATTGCTCATCATATATATAATAACTCGGGCACCCATTTCAAATGCGTATCCCATTTTTGCACAGCAGAGTTATGAAAATCCACGAGAAGCGACTGGTCGTATTGTATGTGCCAATTGCCATTTGGCGAACAAACCTGTGGATATCGAGGTTCCACAATCGGTACTGCCCGATACTGTATTTGAAGCAGTTGTTCGAATTCCTTATGATCTGCAATTGAAACAAGTTCTTGCTAATGGTAAAAAAGGGGCTTTGAATGTAGGGGCTGTTCTTATTTTACCTGAGGGTTTTGAATTAGCCCCTCCCGATCGTATTTCGCCCGAGATTAAAGAAAAGATGGGAAATCTATCTTTTCAGAGCTATCGCCCCACTAAAAAAAATATTCTTGTGATAGGTCCTGTTCCTGGTCAAAAATATAGTGAAATCGCCTTTCCTATTCTTTCCCCGGACCCCACTACTAAGAAAGATGTTCACTTCTTAAAATATCCCATATACGTAGGCGGAAACAGGGGAAGGGGTCAGATTTATCCCGATGGAAGCAAGAGTAACAATAATGTTTATAACGCTACAGCGGCGGGTATAGTAAGTAAAATCATACGAAAAGAAAAAGGGGGATACGAAATAACCATAGTAGATGCATTGGATGGACGTCAAGTGGTTGAT